ATGAACAATTCATTCATAAAAATGAATATTTCTATGAGATTCCAGGTATTCTATAGTTCCTTCCGCGCCAATTGCCAATTCTTGGTCATTGAGATTCATGAGAGATTGGGATTAATATTTAGGGATAGATATTACCTCTCTTTTTCTCCTCTTTCAAATAAATTGAAATGATTGAAGTTTTTCTATTTGGAATCGTCTTAGGTCTAATTCCTATTACTTTGGCTGGATTATTCGTAACTGCATATTTACAATACAGACGCGGTGATCAGTTGGATCTTTGATTGAGTAACATCTTTTTTTTTGATTGACCTCCTCCTTAATCTGCAGGGGGTCAAATTCAGGTTGCAGTTCAAGTTAGTGAAGTTGTTTTATTGTGATTCGACATTACAAGAACAGAATCACGCTCTGTAGGATTTGAACCTACGACATCGGGTTTTGGAGACCCACGTTCTACCGAACTGAACTAAGAGCGCTTTCTTATTACAGCAGATACGACTGTCAAGAAAAGGATTCTTTTTGTACCCCCAATACATTTTGCATGCATTGCATATAGTATCATAAAATAAAAGATTATGTCCAATTTTCATCGATCTCAATTGACCCCTCGTTACTGGCCATAGGAAAAATAATAGGTAGGGATGACAGGATTTGAACCCGTGACATTTTGTACCCAAAACAAACGCGCTACCAAGCTGCGCTACATCCCTTTTAATTGTTGTACAGTGTCATTGTAGAGAATCCCTGTCTTGTTTTCCACATCGTTATTTCCTCTATCTATATACAATTTATCTTGCCATTTCTTCTTTTTGGTCTCATATCTCATATAATAAAAGAATTATATACATATGAAACCTAACGTATAAAAGAATTAATATTTATCGGTAATGCTCAGGAAGAGGGGGTCATCTTTTTCTGTTTTAGGTACAGGTGGATCTCATCTACCGGATCATTGTACATATCCATTTTAGTTAGAGATTCCGCGTACAAATACAAGTGATCTTTAACTACATATGCATCTGATCATATATGTATTCCAATAAAGAAGGAGGATTTTCAATGCGAGATATAAAAACATATCTCTCCGTGGCACCTGTGCTAACTACTCTATGGTTTGGGTCTTTAGCAGGTCTATTGATAGAGATCAATCGTTTATTCCCAGATGCGTTGGTATTCCCCTTTTTTTCATTCTAGTTATTGATATGGGAATGGATGAATGAAGAAGATTAGAGATACAATAAATTCTCTGTGACCAACCCCCCCCCCCTTTTTTTTTTTCAGTTCTTTAGGATAGGAAGGAAAGAGAAAGAATAAAAGTGGATTGAACCTCAGTCAAACTCGGGTTCAGGATAGAATTAATAGAGGTAGAACAGAAATAGAAATGGGGCTCTAGGACAGGCTGTTCGAGATCATATAAGATAGTAAATGAAATGCTGGGATTAGGAATAATGAATAGTTAGAAATAATTGTATTACTTATGATTTTATTACTTTATTGATTGCATGATTGCAACGAAATCTTTCATAATTGTATTTCGAGTTAGCAACCTATTTTCTATTTATTTTTCGTTCCTTTCTTCTTCTTCGGTTCGGATCGAAAATAGAAGAATTGAGTGAATCCAAAGGAGGTTCATGGCCAAGGGTAAAGATGTCAGAGGAATAGTTATTTTGCAATGTACCAGTTGTGTCCGAAATGATTTTAATAAAGAATCGCGAGGCACTTCCAGATATATTACTCAAAAGAATCGACACAATACACCTAGTCGATTGGAATTGAGAAAATTCTGTCCTTATTGTTACAAGCATACGATTCATGGGGAGATAAAGAAATAGATCGAACGGAACACGTGTACCATCCTTCCAAGGAACAGGAAGAAATTATATATATATAAACAAATCAAGTCCTATTTCGGTCGGATCCGAAATGAATGAAGAAATGGGATTTTAGAGATAAGGAATAAACCATGGATAAATCCAAGCGACTCTTTCGTAAATCCAAGCGATCTTTTCGTAGGCGTTTGCCCCCAATTGGATCGGGGGATCGAATTGATTATAGAAACATGAGTTTAATTAGTCAATTTATTAGTGAACAGGGAAAAATATTATCTAGACGAGTGAATAGATTGACCTTGAAACAACAACGATTAATTACTATTGCTATAAAACAAGCTCGTATTTTATCTTCGTTACCTTTTCTTAATAATGAGAAACAATTTGAGAAAACCGAGTCGATCCCTAGAACTACTGGTCCTAGAACCAGAAATAAATAGGTCTACTCCTCAATTGAATCAAAACAACTCTAATTGGAATTAAAAATCAGATTGATTGATCTTTTGTTCGAAAAAGCCGAGAGATTTTATTGTTGCGTCGTAATAGAATAAAAAAAAGAATGGGAGAAGAAGAAATCTGTTTTTTTTTGAAACGTGTTCGTTCATTCCTACTACTTATCTTATCATATTAATTTCTACTCTACCTTCCCGGAGGTCATTCTCCGGGGAACTCCGTTTAAATCATTCCGGTGAATTCCTTCCAATCTCCTTATTTGATGATCTCATTGGAAATCATGTAAAGACAATTCCTATTTGATATAGCTATTTGTGCAGGTATTTTACGATTAAGAAGCAACTGCCTCTTGTACAGATCATGTATTAATCGACTATAACTATAGAATACCCTATTCTCACGAGTTACTGCATTTATCCGAGTGATCCACAAACGACGAAAATCTCTCTTTCGCCTGCCTCTATCCCGATGAGAGGACACCAAAGCTCTCATTTTCTGTTGAGTAGTAGTTCGAGTAAGTCTTGAATGGGCCCCTCGAAAGGTTGATGCAAATAAACGAATTTTTGTTCGACGTCTCCGAGCTATATATCCTCGTCTAACTCTGGTCATTGAATCAAATTAAACTTTGATGAATAACTAATCGATTTCTTTTCTTTCAGTCATTCTTTTCCCCTCTCCTGGTTTATTAATAACAAAACGGATTCTTCCGATGTATAAAATAAAAATTCCAATGGCTTTTGCTACTATGACCTTCCCAACCACGATTTTTTATTTCTTCCAGGCATTTATTTCACCTCAAAATAAGAAATTTTACCGATATTTGGTATAAAATAGGTATAAAATAAATAGGTAGTAAATGGAAATGGATAAATAAATAAATAGTGGCTTCCATCGTTTCTATGGTTACTTCTTAAACGGTGAGGCCCTCTCTATACACCGGAGCCCCCTCCCTCATTTAATCAATGTTATTGCTAACTTGTACAGTTCACACTCTTTGGCTCTACCCATGAATTGTCCAGTAATAGGTCTTTTCACAATGAGATCTATTCATACAGTGACGGCATTTAAGTATGAAGGTTGGCTAGGTAGCTGACCCTGTTAGTCCGTTCTTGCAAGAGTAGGAGCATAATCTTTCTGCTTCTTAAATACCATTTCCCCCGCTTAATGGATAACCATTTGCTACCAATGGAGAATTGCTTTTCATCTCAAATCGAGGTGATTGGATTTGCACCAATGGAAACCATAAATTCCATACACAATAGAGGTATATGATAGATCTTTATTTTTAGATAGTGAATGGAGTTCTTCCATTCTATCCCATTCATTGGTACTGGTCATTGAGACTGGAAAAATCGTCTCATTTGTTCTAGCTCATGATCTGAACGAGTCGCACATACACCCTAGTACATGTTCCTCGACGCTGAGGACATCCTCGAAGAGCTGGGGATTTCGTGACATTTCTGATTGGCTGTCTTGTGTTTCTAATAAGTTGTTTAATGGTTGGCATGCTGAATCGTATACAGAATGGGCTGGTTTAGATCGATCCTAACCGGATGATTATGAATTACTTCCATTTACTATTTTATTTTACCCGGGTAAGAAGATAAAAGATCAAATCACGGTTCATTCGAATTATGATTCGAAATGGAATCACGGATTTATGCGAAATCCCCGGTATTTTCGACCGCTACAAGATCAACAATGCCATGAGCTTGGGCTTCTGCTGCTGACATAAAAACATCTCTTTCCATGTCTTCGGATACAACCCATAAAGGATTGCCCGTTCTTTGTACATAAACCCTTGTGAGGATTTCGCGGAGTTTCAGTAGTTCTTCCGCTTCCAGGATAAATTCTCCTGTGGGTGCCTCATAAAAAGAACTAGCAGGTTGGTGGATCATAACCCTGATGATATAACATAATAAACGATTCCTCTATCTCGCATGATCGGGCGAAAGGAAGGGATAAAGAATAACAAACAAGAAGAAAAAGATAGAATTTAACAACCGTACGGGCATCTTTTGTGCATTGCATACGGCTCTGCAATGGAATTTCTTTTTCCCTTCCATCAAAGAAAGAGACAAATAGAATCCATCAGACCCAGATCGTTGAATGATCCATTTACCATCCTTCCTTTCGTAGGAGTCAAAAAATACTATGATGGTTCCGTTGCTTTATATATTTATCTCGTCTGAGATTCAGCAATCCCAAAGTTTCTTTTTGATCCGATCAAATAAGGAAAAAAGAATCTTTTTTTTTTTTTTCATACTCTTTCATAACATAAATATCGGAAAGAGACTTCTGGTGTGGAAGCAAAAAGGTTTGTGACGCTGAAATGGAACCCCGATACATAAGATCAAATCGGAAATAACCTTTGTTTCATACTACTATCTCGATACATAATCTCATGTTATGAAAAAACGAGAATGGTTTGCTCATATCGAACTCGAAATGCCATGCTATTATTACTTATTATTTATATTCCATATGGCGAAGGCATAGTCTTCTTTTTCTCTCAAATAAAAAACTCATTGGCGCCAAGCGTGAGGGAATGCTAGACGTTTGGTAATTTCTCCTCCGACCAGGATGAAAGATCCCATTGAAGCGGCTAATCCCATGCATATTGTATGCACATCTGGTGGCACAAATTGCATAGTATCATAAATAGATATTCCTGGTATTACCCATCCGCCGGGAGAGTTTATAAACAAATAAAGATCCCTGGTATCATCCTCTATGCTGAGATATACCATGAGACCAACAAGTTGATTCGAGATCTCGCTATCAACCTCTTGGCCTAAAAAAAGTAATCTTTCTCGATAAAGTCGGTTGATTAGGACAAAATTGTATCCTTTAGGAACCGTACACGCACCTTTGGATGCATACGGTTCAAAAAATAAAAATTGCGAAACAAAAAAAGAATCAATGTGTCGATTCCAGCCCTTTTCTCTTTTCGTAGCAGGGTTTTTCCTAACGAAGGGGCTTTTTCTTCCATTTTTCAAGAAACATGAGTTTTGACTTGACTTGCTTCCCTAGAATTCACTGAACTTATGGAACTAACCTCTCATTGATGTATTGTTTCATCGAGATCCAAATCACGATGTAATTTTCTTGTTCCTGAATGGGCCTCTTCAATTCTTTTAGGTTTATGCTCTACTCCGGGTAAAGATCTGCCCGAATTCTATTTGCACATATAGGACAAATAATCTCAGTACCACTTCTTTTTGCTACGACTTCTTTTTTTTTTTCAATTCGTTTCATGTCTTCCGCCCAATATATGATGTATTCATCATATTACTCCATTGATTGGCAGTATGAGATCACTCATATGGTATAAAGGAATCATTTATGATACGAGTGGTAATCATACATAGATTACCAATTTGGTATTTTCTGAACGGAGCCTGTATACTTCATTTTATTGGTCCAAGCCAACCATAAATTCTTCTAATTGATAATATGGATCCCCCAATAAATTGATCTAATTGCACTTCACGCTCCGAATTATTGATGGTTCAATCAATCTTTCTTGGGCGAAAGAGAGGATATCTCCATCGGGGGAGAGAACGGGGAAATCCCATATGACCCAATATGTCTGACAAGTCGCACTATACGTCAACCCAAACTGCATCTTCCTCTCCAGGACTCCGAAAAGGTACTTTTGGAACACCAATGGGCATTAAATTAAAGAAAAAGAGGTTAAGTACTATACTTCACTTTGATGTGGAAACGTAACAACGGGTTTATTGTCTTCATAATATTTCCGTTTATCGTATTTTATCAATAGATTCGAAGGTTCATGGAGGAAGACAGAATGAATAAAGAAAAATTCTTACGAATGGATCGTTTGAATGATGAACAAGTATCTATGCATTCGCTCACAAAAAATGGGACCAGCCCCCATTGCGTATTGGTACTTATTGGGTATAGAATAGATCTGCTTCTCTTTGTTCCTACGAACAGAATTGTTCAATTATTACCAACGGAACGGAATAAATATTAACCCTTGCTTCGGGATAATCCACTGAAAAGGTGAGGTCCATAGCATAGTCTTTTCCAATGCGATAAAGTTACATAGTGTCTATTTTTTCTTTGATAAAGGGGTATTTCCATGGGTTTACCTTGGTATCGTGTTCATACCGTCGTATTGAATGATCCCGGTCGGTTGCTTTCTGTCCATATAATGCATACAGCTCTAGTTTCTGGTTGGGCCGGTTCGATGGCTTTATACGAATTAGCAGTTTTTGATCCCTCTGACCCCGTTCTTGATCCAATGTGGAGACAAGGTATGTTCGTTATCCCTTTCATGACTCGTTTAGGAATAAACAATTCATGGGGTGGTTGGAGTATCACAGGAGGAACTATAACGAATCCGGGTATTTGGAGTTACGAAGGTGTGGCCGGGGCACATATTGTGTTTTCTGGCTTGTGCTTCTTAGCAGCTATCTGGCATTGGGTGTATTGGGACCTAGAAATATTCTGTGATGAACGTACGGGAAAACCCTCTTTGGATTTGCCCAAGATCTTTGGAATTCATTTATTTCTCTCAGGGGTGGCTTGCTTTGGGTTTGGCGCATTTCATGTAACAGGCTTGTATGGTCCTGGAATATGGGTGTCCGATCCTTATGGCCTAACCGGAAAAGTACAATCTGTAAATCCAGCGTGGGGCGCGGAAGGTTTTGATCCTTTTGTTCCGGGAGGAATAGCCTCTCATCATATTGCAGCGGGGACATTGGGCATATTAGCGGGTCTATTCCATCTTAGTGTCCGCCCGCCCCAACGTCTATACAAAGGATTACGTATGGGCAATATTGAAACGGTCCTTTCCAGTAGTATCGCTGCTGTCTTTTTTGCAGCTTTCGTTGTTGCTGGAACTATGTGGTATGGTTCAGCAACTACCCCGATCGAATTATTTGGTCCCACTCGTTATCAGTGGGATCAGGGATACTTCCAGCAAGAAATATATCGAAGGGTTGGTGCCGGGCTAGCCGAAAATCTGAGTTTGTCGGAAGCTTGGTCTAAAATTCCCGAAAAATTAGCTTTTTATGATTACATCGGTAATAATCCGGCGAAAGGGGGATTATTCAGAGCAGGCTCAATGGATAACGGGGATGGAATAGCTGTTGGATGGTTAGGACACCCCATCTTTAGAGATAAAGAAGGGCATGAGCTTTTTGTACGTCGTATGCCTACTTTTTTTGAAACATTTCCAGTAGTTTTGGTAGACGGAGACGGAATTGTGAGAGCCGATGTTCCTTTTAGAAGGGCAGAATCAAAGTATAGTGTCGAACAGGTAGGTGTAACTGTTGAGTTCTATGGTGGCGAACTCAATGGAGTCAGTTATAGTGATCCCGCTACTGTGAAAAAATATGCTAGACGTGCCCAATTGGGTGAAATTTTTGAATTAGATCGTGCTACTTTGAAATCCGATGGTGTTTTTCGTAGCAGTCCAAGAGGTTGGTTCACTTTTGGACATGCTACGTTTGCTTTGCTCTTCTTTTTCGGACACATTTGGCATGGCGCTAGAACCTTGTTCAGAGATGTTTTTGCTGGTATTGACCCAGATTTGGATGCTCAAGTGGAATTTGGGGCATTCCAAAAACTTGGAGATCCAACTACAAAGAGACAAGTAGTCTGATACAACATTGCTCTGGTATCTTTCGCCTCTATTTGATTTTTTTTTGATTTGACATAAGGGATTGGAGAAATCTTGATTTTCATCATCGCCTTTTCTTTGACTCTTGCCCTTTCTTTATCTGGGAAATGATCCCAAATGAATAGGTGTGGAAGCTATAATTGTAAACCACGATCGAATCTATGGAAGCATTGGTTTATACATTCCTGTTAGTCTCGACTTTAGGGATCATTTTTTTCGCTATCTTTTTTCGAGAACCGCCTAAGGTTCCGACTAAAAAGATGAAATGATTTTTCATTATCTCAACTGAAGTAATGAGCCCCCCAATATGGGAGGTTCATTATTTCAACTAGTCCCCGTGTTCCTCGAATGGATCTCTTAGTTGTTGAGAGGGTTGCCCAAAAGCGGTATATAAGGCGTACCCAGTAAAGCTTACAAGTGAACCAGATATGGAGATGGCGACTAGGGTTGCTGTTTCCATTATTAGATAATTTCAAGACCACGATCGATCTACGCTACGATAAGATCGTTTATTTACAACGAAATAGTATACAAAGTCAACAGATCTCAACCAATGCAATAGGATTTATGGCTACACAAACCGTTGAGGGTAGTTCTAGATCTGGGCCAAGACGAACTATTACAGGGGATTTATTGAAACCATTGAATTCGGAATATGGTAAAGTGGCTCCTGGATGGGGAACTACCCCCTTCATGGGTGTCGCAATGGCTCTATTTGCGATATTCCTATCTATTATTTTGGAGATTTATAATTCTTCCGTTTTACTGGATGGAATTTCAATGAGTTAGGTCCCATAAGAACCATGAAGTCCTAGCTTTTCAATCCAAAATGAATCACTTAGGACTCGGATTTCTAGGCCATTCTGGTAGTTCGACCGTGGAATTCCGTTGTTTCGGTATTTCCGGAATATGAGTGTGTGACTTGTTATAATTGATCCTATTGATAGTACAGAGAATAGGTCTGTCATCTCGATAGAGATGGTTCTACCTCGTCGGATATTCATTCTAGTATCCGGAGCACGGAATATATGGAATAGATCAAGAAATATTTGAACTATGATTCATACCTACTATTCAGACCTCGCAACCGGACTCCAACAAATTTTCAAACAACGAGTCATAAATCGAACGATTTTTCTTCCTTCAGAATTATGCTTATTTTGACCGAAGGACCAATGTTTCTATGGATTTTTTTCCATCCATTCATTGAATAAGTGATGATCAAATGGTTCTTACTCAGAGAACCTTTGGGCTTAGCTTGGGCGCTTTATTGAATCATCGTGGTTCTAGTATGAATCTGAGGTTTCAATCGATTCATAGGGTCTCCACAAGAGAATTCCTATCAATAGTAAACAAAACATATAGTAAATCCGTATTACGCACAAACAAAAACAACAAATCCAAAATAAAATAAATAGGGGAAGAGAAGATTCAAGAGGCCTATAACGATCAACATAAAGACGAATGAGCCAACTTGATATTTTGGCATTATCATCACAAAGAAGAGATTCCGGATTTTGGTTCCTTCGCTTCGTATCTTCAGGGACGATTGAATCAAGTGGCTAAGAAGTTTCAAACTTTCTATTCCATATCCGTTGCAACCACTATTTGGGTGTTTTTGCTTGAGCCGTACGAGATGAAATTCTCATATACGGTTCTCAGAGGGGGAGTCTCTTTGGTTTACCTATCTCAATAAAGTATATGATTGGTTCGAGGAGCGTCTCGAGATTCAGGCGATTGCAGATGATATAACTAGTAAATATGTTCCTCCTCATGTCAACATATTTTATTGTCTAGGAGGGATCACACTTACTTGTTTTTTAGTACAAGTAGCTACCGGTTTTGCTATGACTTTTTACTATCGTCCGACCGTTACAGAGGCTTTTGCCTCTGTTCAATACATAATGACTGAAGCCAACTTTGGTTGGTTAATCCGATCAGTTCATCGATGGTCAGCAAGTATGATGGTGCTAATGATGATCCTACACGTATTTCGTGTGTATCTCACAGGTGGATTTAAAAAACCTCGCGAATTGACTTGGGTTACAGGCGTGATTTTGGCTGTATT